TGGCTCTTCCCAGAGGAACGATCTATTTTATTTGATTGATGGATCCAATATTATAATGAATTAAAAAAGAGAGTTAATGAATTAAAAAAGAGAGTGTTCTTATTCGAACCGCCTTGTGATCTTCAACCAATTATGTGCTTCAATATAATTACCTGGAGTAAGCGCTATAGCTTGTTTCCAATATTCAGCAGCTTGATCGGACCAAGCCTCCGCAATTTCAGAATCTCCCTGTCGAATGGCCTGTTCTCCCCGGCCGGAATAGGTGGGTCAATTCCTTCCCTTAGAACCGTACTTGAGAGTTTCCTACCTCATACGGCTCAGCAATCAATTCTTTTGGTGTCCCATCTTAATCTACCATATCTAACTGAATAAGATTTCTCGTAAATCTATCCCATTTTTTTTTCTCGGGTTAACCAGAAGAGGTTAATTACATGAGTTTCAAACTCTAATTTTGATCAATAATCAGTTTTATCTTTTCTCCCACCTTCAGAAGAACATAGGTATCTACCCCTATCGTTAGAATTTTCTGAAAGGTAACTATCTCGGTTTCATATAGAAATTCATATAGAATCTTTGAAAAGGACTTTCCTCCAGAAGAAAGAAAGGACTTACTATCTTTGGGATCTGATGCTACACCGCTGCTCAATACCTTAGTAGATCGACTCTATTACATAAGTTGATTCCTAACTTTTATCTCATATCATGACATAAGTAAGCAGTTCTTATTGTATCGGCCCCCAAACCTCGCTAATTGATCTTTACGGTGCTTCCTCCATCAATTAGATCCTTTATCCATAGAATCTAGTATATAGGCCATACCTATTTCTTCATATTTCGGCTCGTATGAAGTCTCTTTCTTTGCTACAGCTGATAAAAATCGTTGCTTTGGACGATGCATATGTAGAAAGCCTATTTTGTTTCTAGTATTTACTAGAAGATTTGATCTTTCTTTCCTTCTTTCTATAGTGGAGATAGCCGCACGTAATGACAGATCACAGCCATATTATTAAAAGCTTGTGGTAAGAATGGGTTTCGTTCGAGTGCCCGGAAATAATATTCCAAAGCCTTCGTATGTTCTCCGTTGCTTGTGTGGATAAGGCCTATGTTATAGAGTATATAACTTCGATCATAGGGATCAATTTCTGGTCGCGTAGCTTCATAATAATTTTGTAAAGCTTCCGCATAATTTCCTTCGGATTGAGCCGACATCCGTTACGGTCGTTCATTCTATTCAAAGAATCTCCGTTCCAGAACCGTACGTGAGATTTTCATCTCATACGGCTCCTCCCTTCTGTGCATAGTAATAAGGGAAATAATCCATGGAATCAAAAAAGATTGAAATATTTTTATTATGAACTGACAGGGGCTGGTGTTTTTACAAGAAATCTCTAGCCATCCTTCCTGCAAGAGGTCTGTCTTTTCTTAACACCAAGCGTGTTGGTGCTAGATAGAAATGGTAACTCCAACAATTTCTTTGTCCTCAACGCCCTCTATTTCCAGGAATTAGTCACTTCAACGATCTTCGATGGTTATACGGGTATCCAAAGTACGAACGAGATGGATGTTTGTTGTCCCAACCATTCTTGTTAGTCCCGATCCCGATAAGGAAAAGGAGTAATTTATAACAAAGTTTTCGTGTTGTTGATTCCTAGGTGTAGTGTTTCTTCCCCTATGCGGCCTATTGGTACTAGTGAAGTAGTATTGACCTGCAATACAGAACCTATAGGTTAACCTTTCGCTCAATACTAGAATCGACAATTGAAGCATCTGAGGCTGCATCAATCGGGGATACACGACAGAAGGAATTGTTCTATCTCCAAACTAACTTCACCTTCATCAAGCGTAGGTTTATTTCAAGAATCTTTTTTCTTTGTATCCCGAATCATGTCTCTTTCTCATAAGACTGAGGGCGGTAAATAAATAAAAAAAAAAAAAAGAATCAAATCGCACCATCTCTGTAATAGGTAAATGCCTCCTTTTCTCCTGAAGTTGTCGGAATTATTCGTAATAAGATATTGGCTACAATTGAAGAGGTCTTATCAATAAAATTTCCATTTATCCGAGATCTAGGCATAGTTAACAGTCCATTCAATAATTCTTCTCATTCCCCCTCGAGGGAAAATGATCCCACAAACAAAGGAATTGTACAGTACGAAATCACATAAAAACAAACAGACTCATTCTAAAAAAAAAGGATGTGGACCTTCCACTCAAATTGTCCCTTTTGGACAGGGATAGATAGGAAATATTTGAATCCGATTGGATTTCATTCAAATTGAGTAGTATACCAATTATTACTATTTTATCTAAGTTGAGGAATCAAGGAATTTTTCCTACGGATTCTGAGAACTCGAGAAGTTTTTTTTTATCCCTCGAGCCTACGGAAGATCTTTCTTTGACGAAAAGTTTTCTATTTAGAATTTAATTGATCGGTCGTACCTGTATTGCAATAATATGAATGACTCGCGATTCACTCGGTTTCTGGGTCATAATCATAAGATTATGTAGGAGAGATGGCCGAGTGGTTCAAGGCGTAGCATTGGAACTGCTATGTAGACTTTTGTTTACCGAGGGTTCGAATCCCTCTCTTTCCGTACCTTCACCTAATTCACCAACGTTACCAACCGCAATGTATCAAATAACAATTGATACCATTATTCCAACAGTAAGACCTTTATTTGATAGAGATTCTTCCTAATTACTGTGGTATGGAAAATGCCGGAAAGAGTGGAAAAGAATGAAAATCTCACTGCTGATCCATTTGTGATACGTGAGTGGGAGAAAAATCCGGATCAAACCCCTTATTTACTTGACTTTGGCGAAAAAGGGGGGGCAAAATTGTCCGAAGCTTTGTTATTTTAGTTAGGTTCAAGTCTGACGAGAATAATATTCTACGACTAGCAACTCATTGATTTTCAAACCGATCCATTTACTATCTATTATTTGATTTACTAATCCTTTATATTGGGATGAGTGAAAAGTCAAATGTTTTGCCAATTCCTCGTGGGGGGATGAATCAATATAATTTTGAATCAAAGCTCTGGATCTTTGTTCATCTCTCGTAGTAATAATATCTCGGGGTTTGCAGCGATAACTTGGGATATCTACTATACGACCATTAACTAAAATATGTCTATGGTTAACTAATTGCCTGGCTCCAGGAATGGTCGAAGCCATACCCAATCGAAAAAGGATGTTATCCAAACGCATCTCAAGTAGTTGTAGTAAAACCTGCCCTGTTGACCCTTTGGCTTTTCCAGCTATACGAACATATCTAAGCAATTGTCGCTCTGTCAGACCATAATGAAAACGCAATTTTTGTTTTTCTTCTAGACGAATACGATATTGAGATCTTTTCCCGGAACGCGATTGGTTTCTAAGATCACTTCCCGGTCTAGGTCTTTTACTAGTTAGTCCCGGTAAAGCTCCCAGACGGCGTATTTTTTTGAAACGAGGCCCTCGGTAACGAGACATAAAGACTCCCCCCCTTTTTTTTTATTTATTTTATTGAAATTTCATTTTACAGAATAAACCTAAGTCAGACTGAACTAAACGATAAACGAAGATAAATCTACTGAAGTACTACAAAGAAGAATGATGAATTGTATCAATATCCGGATTATTTTGTATATATAGGAAGTTAAGGATCCTTTTCTTGATTTGTTCTGTAGAGATTTCACTGCTCCAATCAGTTTTTTATTCATAGTTGTAAGTTCCCACGACATAATAGATCGGTGACCCGACATTTGTAAAAGAAAAAAGGGAGGAGTCTTTTCAATATTCCTTGATCTCAAGGAGACATTATCAATCATGGAAAAAATCGGACAAATAGAGAAAAGCCGGCTATCGGAATCGAACCGATGACCATCGCATTACAAATGCGATGCTCTAACCTCTGAGCTAAGCGGGCTCACATAACAGAAATAGTGCATAGGAATTCGGTAAACTACCGGAATCTTAACTATATAATAATTAATATTAATAGAATGAAGAATCGAATTCTATTCCATTAAAAATGATTAATTAATATCATAAGAATATTCTTATATATTATAATATAACTATAACTATAACTATATAGAATTTTTATTGAAAATTCGAGTGATTGATATTATCATTCTATGAATTCTTATTATATTTTCTATTATTATTAGATTAGAAATTTGATTATTAGAAATTTCTATTTCTTTGATTTCGAATTTTTTTTCTTTAAATGCAAAATATTACATTTGAAATAATTATATATAACTATATCCATATTAGTTATAGCAGATTCTATTAATTCTAAATTCTATTAGATTAGAGCGGATCGGTCCTAAGGAAAGGATAAGATAAGAATGCAATTCAGATCATAATGAGACATTCCTCTGGTTTCATTCGGAAAGGGAGGAGATAGGACGAAAAAAAAAGAAGAATGAATATCGACCGTTCCAGTATTCCCAATCGCGCGGGAAAAATGAGAGGGAGAGAGACATGTATATGTGGGATATATCCATCCATATTGAATTGCAGATACATCAATGATAGAATCATTTCTGATTGGACCAAATACTGGCCCACCGATAGAGATGAAAGAAGATGGGTAAGAAATAGGAGCAGACACTTTTTCGATATAGGAATCAGTATCTAATGAATTCAAGGGTTCCAACATAAGAGGGGGGATCACAATGAGATCTCGGCCTCATAAGGGGGATATGGCGAAATTGGTAGACGCTACGGACTTGATTGGATTGAGCCTTGGTAGGGAAACCTACTAAGTGGTAACTTCCAAATTCAGAGAAACCCTGGAATTAAAAATGGGCAATCCTGAGCCAAATCCTGTGTTCAGAAAACAAGGGTTCAGAAAGCGAGAATCAAAAAAAAAAGGATAGGTGCAGAGACTCAATGGAAGCTGTTCTAACAAATGGAGTTGACTGCATTGGTAGAGGAATCGAATCCTTCTATCGAAACTACAGAAAAGATGACCCTGTATACATACGTATACATACTGAAATATCAAA